AGGGGGGGAAGAGGATTAGAGATAGAATCAAATATCTGTAACTAATCCCTTCCCTTATTTTTTTCGAATATATGTTAGAAAAAAAAGGGGGGATTCCCCTTCGGTGAAACTAGTAACTGGGGCCGGGCTCAAATTAAATTAAAATTAATAAAAAATAGAGTGAAATGTGATGGTTAGGGCAACAATATCATACAAGATACTTAAATGAAAATGAAATGTTGTTTGGTAATTTAAAATTCTAAATCTAGTAATATAGTTAGAAATCATTATATTACTTATTTTTTAATATATTGATTTATTGCACCGAAATCTTTTTTCCATAATTCGATTTCGAGTTACCTGTTTTTTTGTTCCTTTCTTCTTCCTCATTTCGGATCGGAAATTTAAAAAATTCAATGAATCAAAAACTAAAGGAGGCTCATGGCCAAGGGTAAAGATGTCCGAGTAACGGTGATTTTGGAATGTACCAGTTGTGTTCGAAATCGTCTTAATAAGGAATCAACGGGCATTTCCAGATATATTACTCAAAAGAATCGACATAATACGCCTAGTCGATTGGAATTGAGAAAATTCTGTCCCTGTTGTTATAAACATACCATTCACGGAGAGATAAAGAAATAGATCTAATCAATCACTCGTGTATCAGTCTTCCGTTCGAAGGAAGATCAAAAATGACATATTAGATATATATAATATATAACAATATATATTAATTTAAATATAAACAAACCAAATCCTATTTCGATCAGATCAACCGTGATGGAGAATTAAGAAATAGGATAGGATAAGGAATAAACAAACCATGGATAAATCCAAGAGAATCTTTCTTAAATCCAAGCGATCTTTTCGTAGGCGTTTGCCTCCGATCCAATCGGGGGATCGAATTGATTATAGAAACATGAGTTTAATTAGTCGATTTATTAGCGAACAAGGAAAAATATTATCTAGACGGGTGAATCGATTGACCTTAAAACAACAACGATTAATTACTATTGCTATAAAACAAGCTCGTATTTTATCTCCGTTACCTTTTCTTAATAATGAGAAACACTTTGAAAGAAGCGAGTCAACCACTAGAACTCCTGGTCTTAGAACCAGAAAAAAATAGGCTGACTCTTGAATGGAATCAAAAAAATTCCAATCCAAACTCAAATGTGGATTGACACTTTTTTTTTTTTCGAAAAATAGGAAATACAGATTGTCTTGTCGTTTGAAAAAAAAAATTGGGGAAGAAGAATAAGAAATCTTTTTTATTGAATGTGTTTCTTCATTTTCATTTTGACAACGTTTTCATATTTTATCATACTAATTTCTACTCTACCTTCCCAGAGTTCATTCTACAGGGAACTCCATTTAAACCATTCCAACGAATTCCTTTCACTCTCTTTATTTTAGGATCTCATTTGAAATCATATAAAGACAACTTTTATTTAATATAGCTATTTGTGCAAGTATTTTACGATTAAGAAGCAATTGTTTCTTGTAGAGATTGTGTATTAATTTACTATAACTAAAGTATACTTTATTATCTCGAATTACTGCATTTATACGAGTGATCCACAACCGACGAAAATCTCTCTTTTGTCTACTCCTATCCCGATGCGCCGAAACCAAAGCTCTTATTTTCTGTTGAGTAATAGTCCGAGTAAGTCTTGAATGAGCCCCTCGAAAAGTTGATGCAAATAAACGGATTTTTGTTCTACGTCTTCGAGCTATATACCCTCGTTTAATTCTGGTCATTGAATAAATGAAACTTTGATGAATAACTAATCGATTTCCTTTCTTTCAGTTATTCCCTTCCCGTGTCCTGTCTATTAATAACAAAACGGATTCTTCCAATGTATAAAATAAAAATTCCAATGGCTTTTGCTACTCTAACCTTCCCGACCACGATTTATTTTTAGACATTTCGCCTAGAAATAAAAATTGTATTGATACTAAGTATCAAAAACACATAGTAAATAAAAAATAATAAATAAAAATGGATTCTAGTGGGTTCCGTCGTTTCTATGGTTACTTCTTAAACGGTGAGGTCCTCTCTATACACCGGAGCCTTTTCTTCATTTAATCAATCTTATTGTTAACTTGTACAGTGCACACTCCTTGGCTCTACCCCCAATTATCTAGTACTAGGTCTTTCACAACGAGCTCCGTTTATACAGTAACGGTATTTAATTATGAAGATTTGCTGAGTAGCTGACCCTGTTAGTCCGTTCTTGCAAGAATAAGGCTTAAAATTTTGACCTTAAAAAAAATTTCCCCCGCTTAATGAATAGCATTTGCTATTAATGGGGAATCCTTTCTCATCTTATCTTAAATTTTAAATTGAGTTGATTGGATTTGCACCAATGGGAACCATACATTTGATACACCAATCGAAGGATAGATCTTTTTTTTAAGCTATTGAATATTCAATGGAGTTCGTCCATTCTATCCTACTCACCGGTACGGATCCGTGATACTGGATCAAGTGTTTTCTCCTAGTCTACGGTCTGAACGAGTCGCACATACACCCTAGTACATGTTCCTCGTCGCTGAGGACATCCTCCAAGAGCGGGGGATTTCGTGACATTTCTGATTGGCTGTCTTGCATTTCTAATAAGTTGTTTAATAGTTGGCATGTTGAATCATATAGATAATGGGCTGGTTTAGATCGATCTTAACCGGATACTTAGGAATTCCTTTTTTCTATATTTTTCATTTCTATATTAAATTAAGAAATTTTTAATATAGATTTACTATAGATTATAGATATAGTAAATAGATTATAGATATAGTAAATCCGGTAAGAAGATAAACACGAATTCATGTGAAATCCTTGTTCTGTTTCTTTTTTATTCAGTCGCTACAAGATCAACAATTCCATGAGCTTGGGCTTCTGTTGCTGACATAAAAACATCTCTTTCCATGTCTTCGGATACAACCCATAAGGGTTTGCCTGTCCTTTGTGCATAAACCCTTGTGATGGTTTCGCGCAGCTTCAGCAGCTCTTCCGCTTCCAGGACAAATTCTCCCGTCTGTGCCTCATAAAAAGAACTAGCAGGTTGATGGATCATTACCCTGATGATATAATATATGATATAACATAAAAAGTGTTTCTTCTATCTTTCATGATGAAAGTGAAAGGTGAGTAGATAAAGAATAATCAAAATCAAAACGATATAATTGAACAACCGTACAGGCATCTTTTGCGCATTGCATACGGCTCTATAATGGAATTCACCTTTTTTTTTACCTTACTTACATCGAAGAAATCTAAAATAAATGATAGGGTCGATCAAACCCGGGTTGGTAAATGATCCAATAACCACCCTTCTTTTTGTAGTAGTTCAAAAATCCTATAAAAATACTATGACGGTTCCGTTGCTTTATATATTTATTTCGTCTGTTATTTAGCAATCCCAAAGTTTTTTTTTTTTGAAAAAAAGATTTATTTTCTTTCATAACCTAAATATTGTTAGCCCCTGGTGTGAAAACAAAAAAGTTTGTGACGCTGAAATAGGCTTCCCGATAGATTGACTAAAATTGAAAATGCCTTTTTATCTCATACTACTGTTTCGATACGTAATCTAGGGGTTTAAAAAACCATTTCTCATATCGAATTCGAAGTGCCATGCTATTATTACTTAATATTCATATTTTATGTAGAGCGAAGGCATAGTTGTCTTTTTTCTCTCAAATCAAATAAAAAACTCATTGGCGCCGAGCGTGAGGGAATGCTAGACGTTTGGTAATTTCCCCTCCGACAAGAATAAAAGATCCCATCGAAGCCGCTAATCCCATGCATACTGTCTGTATATCTGGTCGCACAAATTGCATAGTATCATAAATAGCTACTCCGGGTATTACCCACCCGCCAGGGGAGTTTATAAACAAATACAGATCTTTGGTCTCATCCTCTATGCTGAGATATACCATAAGACCAATAAGTTGATTCGAGATCTCGTTATCAACCCCTTGGCCTAAAAAAAGCAATCTTTCTCGATAAAGTCGGTTGATTGGGATAAAATGTTATCCCTTAGAAACCGTACATGCACCTTTTGATGCATACGGTTCAACAAAAATAATGAAAAAAAGGAATCAATGTGTAGATTCTAGCTTTTTTTTCATAACAGGTTTTTAAACTTATAAAAAAAAAAATGGACTCTTCTTTTATTTTTTAAGAAAGATGGGTTTTGGCCTGTTTTGTTTATCTAAAAAAATTGCTAAGCTTATCTGACTAACTTTTCATTGATGTATTGTTTCATCGAGATATAATTTAAATCGCGATGTAATTTTCTTGTTCCTGACTGGGCTTCTTCAATTTTTTTAGGTTTATGCTCTACTCCGAGTAAAGATCCGCCCGATTTGGATTTGTACATATAGGACAAATGCCCCAATACCACGTCCTTTCGTTACGACTTACCTATTTATTTTATTTTATTTTTTTCAATTTATTTCAGGTCTTCCTACAAATATTTAATGTATTCATCATATTATTCGATTGATTAACAGTTTGAAATCGCTTTTATTTCTAAATATCTAAATAAATCGAAATACCTAAAATATGATATAAATATGATATTAAGTGATATTAAGTGGTAATCATAAATAGATTTATTACCAATTGGTTTTTTTCTAAACGGAGCCTGATACTTCATTTGATTGGTTTAACCAAGCTAACCATAAATTATTCTAATTGATAATATTAATCCGTATACCCTCCCTAAAAAACGGACCTAATTGCACTTCACGCTCCAAATTTTTGATAATTGAATCAATCTTTCTCGGGCGAAAGAGGGGATCTCTCTATCGGGGAAGAGAACGGGGAAATACCGTATGCCCAATATATCTGACAAGTCGCACTATACGTCAATCCACACTGCATCTTCCTCTCCAGGACTTCGAAAGGGTACTCTTGGAACACCAATAGGCATTAAATAAAAGAAAAATTAAGTACTATATCTCACTTTGATATGAAAGCGTAACGTAATGGGTTTAGTGGCCTAATACTATTGATTTTCTTATCCTATTTTATCCATAGATTGACTAAATTGATAAAAAAAGAAAACAAAATGAATAACGGAAAATTCTTACAAAGGAATCCTTTGAATGATGAACAAATACATATACATTCACTCATATAAAATGGTATCAACCCCTTTACCATTGCGTATTGTTACTTATCGGGTATAGAATAGATCTGCTTCTTTTTGTTCCTACGAACAAAATAGTTTCATTATTACTAAAAGTAATTATTACGAAAATCATCAAACAAATATTAATCCTTTCCCCGAGAGAATCCCCTAAAAACAGGGGCCCAGAGCATAGCTTTTTCTAATGCAATAAAGTTACATTGTGTTTATTTTTCGTTGATGAAGGGGTATTTCCATGGGTTTGCCTTGGTATCGTGTTCATACCGTCGTATTGAATGATCCCGGTCGTTTGATTTCTGTCCATATAATGCATACAGCTTTGGTTGCTGGTTGGGCTGGTTCGATGGCTTTATACGAATTAGCCGTTTTTGATCCCTCTGATCCTGTTCTTGATCCAATGTGGAGACAGGGTATGTTCGTTATACCCTTCATGACTCGTTTAGGAATAACGAATTCGTGGGGCGGTTGGAGTATCACAGGGGGGACTGTAAACAATCCGGGTATTTGGAGTTACGAAGGTGTGGCTGGGGCACATATTGTGTTTTCTGGCTTGTGTTTTTTGGCAGCTATCTGGCATTGGGTGTATTGGGATCTAGCAATATTTACTGATGAACGTACAGGAAAACCTTCTTTGGATTTGCCTAAGATCTTTGGAATTCATTTATTTCTCTCAGGGGTGGCTTGCTTTGGTTTTGGTGCATTTCATGTAACAGGATTGTATGGTCCTGGAATATGGGTGTCCGATCCTTATGGACTAACTGGAAGGGTACAGGCCGTAAATCCAGCGTGGGGTGTGGAGGGTTTTGATCCTTTTGTTCCGGGAGGAATAGCTTCTCATCATATTGCAGCGGGGACCTTAGGCATATTGGCAGGTCTATTTCATCTTAGTGTTCGTCCACCCCAACGCCTATACAAAGGATTACGTATGGGAAATATTGAAACCGTCCTTTCCAGCAGTATTGCTGCTGTCTTTTTTGCAGCTTTTGTAGTTGCTGGAACTATGTGGTATGGTTCAGCAACTACCCCGATTGAATTGTTTGGTCCCACGCGCTATCAATGGGATCAAGGCTACTTTCAACAAGAAATATATAGAAGAATTGGTGCTGGCTTAGCCGAAAATCAAAGTTTATCCGAAGCTTGGTCGAAAATTCCTGAAAAACTGGCTTTTTATGATTACATCGGCAATAATCCGGCAAAAGGGGGATTATTCAGAGCGGGCTCAATGGACAGTGGGGATGGAATAGCTGTTGGGTGGTTAGGACATCCTATCTTTAGAGATAAAGAGGGGCATGAACTTTTTGTACGTCGTATGCCGACGTTTTTTGAAACATTTCCAGTTGTTTTGGTCGATGGGGACGGAATTGTTAGAGCCGATGTTCCTTTTAGAAGGGCAGAATCCAAATATAGTGTCGAACAAGTAGGTGTAACTGTTGAGTTCTATGGCGGCGAACTGAATGGAGTCAGTTATAGCGACCCTGCTACTGTGAAAAAATATGCTAGACGTGCTCAATTGGGTGAAATTTTTGAATTAGACCGTGCTACTTTGAAATCTGATGGTGTTTTTCGTAGCAGTCCAAGGGGTTGGTTTACCTTTGGGCATGCTTCGTTTGCTTTGCTCTTCTTCTTCGGACACATTTGGCATGGGGCTAGAACCTTGTTTAGAGATGTTTTTGCTGGTATTGATCCGGATTTAGATGCTCAAGTAGAATTTGGGGCATTCCAAAAACTTGGAGATCCAACTACCAGAAGACAGGCAGTTTGATACATATTGCGTTGTTACTTTTCGTTTTTAGTTGATTTGACTGACCATGAGGCTGGGGTACCGGATAAATCTTGATTTGACATTTGACTCGCTGCCCTTTCTTTGATTTTTTTGTTCTTTCTTTATCCGGGAGACGGTCCAAACTAAACAGATATGGAAGCTATAATTGTAAACCACGATCGAATCTATGGAAGCATTGGTTTATACATTCCTTTTAGTCTCAACTCTAGGAATAATTTTTTTCGCTATCTTTTTTCGCGAACCGCCTAAAGTTCCAACCAAAAAGTAAAAAAGGGAAATGATTTTTCATTATCTCAATTGAAAGTAACGATCCTCCCAATAATGGGAGGATCATTACTTCGGCTAGTCCCCGTGTTCCTCGAACGGATCTCTTAGTTGTTGAGAGGGTTGCCCAAACGCAGTATATAAGGCGTACCCGGTAAAACTTACAAGTAAACCAGATAAAAAGATGGCAACTAGGGTTGCTGTTTCCATTATTATATAGTTTTAAGACATTATGTAGTTTTAAGACCACACTGGATCTATGATAAGATCATTTATTTACAACGGAATGGTATACAAAGTCAACAGATCTTAATGAATATAAAATATTATGGCTACACAAACCGTTGAGGGTAGTTCTAGATCTGGCCGCCCAAAACGAACTCGTGCCGGGGGTTTATTGAAACCATTGAATTCAGAATATGGTAAGGTAGCTCCTGGTTGGGGAACTACTCCTTTGATGGGTCTCGCAATGGCTCTATTTGCAGTATTTCTATCTATTATTTTGGAGATTTATAATTCGTCCATTTTACTGGATGGAATTTCAATGAATTAGATTTACAAGAACCATTAACTAGCTTTTTCAATACAAAGTGAAACGTTGCATTTAGTTTTCTTATTTTTATCCCATTCTATTTTGGTAGTTCGACCGTGGAATTTCTTTTTTCTGTATTTCCGGAATATGAGTGTGTGACTTGGTATAATTGATCCTATGGCTAGTACAGAGAATAGATCTGTCATCTTGATAGAGATGGTTTTACTTCGTCGGATATTCATTTTAGTATCTGGAGCACGGAATATATGAAATAAATTACTATTAGAACTATGATTCATACTTAATAGTCAGACCTCGTGGCCGGACTTCAAAACTTTTTTAAAGAGTTAGAAGTTATAAATAGAATTTTTTTTATTCAAACTTCTGTTTAGGCTTATTTTGATCAAAGGACAAAGATTTTTCGTGATTAGATCTAGTCATTGAATAAGTGATGATCCAACGGTTCTTACTCAGGGAATTTTGGGACTTTGTTTTAGAAGGTTAATCATCGTGGTTCTAGTATGAATCTGCGGTTTTAATCGATTCATAGGGTCTTAACAAGAGAATTTCTATCAATAAAATCAATAAAAAAACAGCAGTAAAGCCGCATTACACATAAATAACAACAAAGAAAATAGGGAAATAGAAGATTCAAGAGGCCTTAACGAGCAATATAGAGATGAACGAGCCGACTTGATTTTTTGGCATTATAACCACAAGGAATAGTTTTTGGGTTTTTTATTCTTTCATATCTTAAGAAAAAACGGAATCGTAGAATTAATAAATTTCAAACTTTCTATTCCACCCATTCGTTCGAACTATAGTATTGGGGTGTTTCTGTTTGAGCCGTACGAGATGAAATTTTCATATACGGTTCTCGGGGGGGGGGTTCTTCTTGGTTTACCTATCTCAATAAAATCTATGATTGGTTCGAAGAACGTCTTGAGATTCAGGCAATTGCAGATGATATAACTAGTAAATATGTTCCCCCTCACGTCAACATATTTTATTGTCTAGGGGGAATTACGCTTACTTGTTTTTTAGTACAAGTAGCTACGGGTTTTGCTATGACTTTTTATTATCGTCCGACTGTTACAGAGGCTTTTGCTTCTGTTCAATATATAATGACTGAAGCGAACTTTGGTTGGTTAATCCGATCAGTTCATCGATGGTCGGCAAGTATGATGGTCCTAATGATGATTCTACACGTATTTCGTGTATATCTCACTGGTGGTTTTAAAAAACCCCGTGAATTGACGTGGGTTACAGGTGTGGTTTTGGGTGTATTGACCGCATCTTTTGGTGTAACTGGTTATTCCCTACCTTGGGACCAAATTGGTTATTGGGCAGTAAAAATTGTAACGGGCGTGCCCGATGCTATTCCTGTAATAGGATCGCCCCTGGTAGAGTTATTACGCGGAAGTGCTAGTGTGGGACAATCAACTTTGACCCGTTTTTATAGTTTACACACTTTTGTATTACCTCTTCTTACTGCCGTATTTATGTTAATGCACTTCCCAATGATACGTAAACAAGGTATTTCGGGCCCTTTATAAGCCTTTATAAGGAAGACTCTGTACTAGTAATATTTTGAATCAATCATTTATCACTTGGGATAGGAACAATAATATTTCATTGCTACAAATATGGATTATTGAAAAAAAAAAAAAATAAGACATGTATTTGGATATTTCTCTTCCACTCTACAAAAATATATATTATATATTTTTGACACTTATAGTTGAAGCGAATTCTCCGAAGATAAAATGGATTATGGGAGTGTGTGACTTGAACTATTGATCGGGCCGTGCAGATATATGCCCTTATCTGCCACATTTTAATTTACAATAAAAATGTGTCTTTGTTCCAACCATCGCGTAAGCCCCATACAGAGGATAGGCTGGTTCGTTTGAAGAGAATTTTTTCTATGATCAGATCCGGTCGTGTCGTATATGATATGAACTGGCTCCGTAAGATCCAAGTGTATTGGCATAATCCAGATTATGCTTTATCTATTGCACTTACTAAATAGTATAGAAATGTATTCATTTCCTCTGCATTGACTCGATTTATGTATGATACTATCGGAGTGAAATAGGGGATCTAAAGAAGAACAGAGGCTCAACTATATTAGTAACAAGTAAATTCTTTGTATGTAAAAAGCCTCGATAGGGGGGTAAAGGCTAATTGCAAGGTCTGAGACGACCCATAAAGCACTTGATTATAATCAACGTTGTAAGCCTACTTGGGTATTGAGCATTTATCTGCAAGGGCCGAATTCCGTGC